TGGAGGAGAAGGATGGATTGTTAGTGTGGACGATTTGGAAGATATAATTGGAGGACATGTATGGATAGGTTCCATTTGTATACTTGGTGGAATCTGGCATATCTTAACCAAACCTTTTGCATGGGCTCGCCGTGCGCTTGTATGGTCTGGAGAGGCTTACTTGTCTTATAGTTTAGCTGCTTTATCTGTTTTTGGTTTCATTGCTTGTTGCTTTGTCTGGTTCAATAATACCGCTTATCCTAGTGAGTTTTACGGGCCTACCGGCCCAGAAGCTTCTCAAGCCCAAGCATTTACTTTCCTAGTTAGAGACCAACGTCTTGGGGCTAACGTGGGATCTGCTCAAGGGCCTACTGGTTTAGGTAAATATCTAATGCGTTCCCCGACCGGAGAAGTTATTTTTGGAGGTGAAACTATGCGTTTTTGGGATTTGCGTGCTCCCTGGTTAGAACCTCTAAGGGGTCCCAATGGTTTGGACTTGAGTAGGCTGAAAAAAGACATACAACCTTGGCAAGAACGACGTTCCGCGGAATATATGACCCATGCCCCGCTGGGCTCTTTAAATTCTGTGGGTGGCGTAGCTACCGAGATCAATGCGGTCAATTATGTTTCTCCTAGAAGTTGGTTAGCTACCTCTCATTTTGTTCTAGGATTCTTCCTTTTCGTAGGTCATTTATGGCACGCGGGGAGGGCTCGAGCGGCTGCTGCGGGATTTGAAAAAGGAATTGATCGCGATTTTGAGCCTGTTCTTTCCATGACTCCTCTTAACTGAGGCAAGAGATCTACTACTTGAAGTAGTATTTAATTTACTTCCACCATGGCTAATACATATTTGATCTAGTTGGGTAGATTGGGTCATACTTCAAAAAAAAAGTATTCCTTTTTACTTTCTTTTCAACCCATTTCATTTATATCTAACATCTTTTTTTGGCTCGGCTATCCTACCTAGCCGAGCCATTCACCTTTATGCTACTGAAACAGGCAAAACCAATAAAAAAAACAAATATATTCGCCAAGCAAAAGGAGAGAGAGGGATTCGAACCCTCGATAGTTCTTTGTTCTGAACTATACCGGTTTTCAAGACCGGAGCTATCAACCACTCGGCCATCTCTCCAAAAGAGAATTTATAAATTCTTTTTTCAATTTTCAAAATTCAGTCTACCGAATAGAACATGACCAGAGCATAGGAACGGATACCATGACTATCTATAGAAAAAGATCTGTAGTAAATTTAAATTGAAAAAAACTATTTATCTCTATACTATTTAGAGATGCATCATCTAGCACGACCTTTTGTGAAGTAAAAAAAAAAAAAGAAACTACTCCTGACCCCATGCCCGAATAAAGTGTTAACGGGATATTAATAAATCATATAGAATTTATGGATTCATGGTAAAAAGTAAAATCCCTCTATGATACATTTTCTTACAATTAGATTTGTTTTTTGAATAAGAGAGGGATCAAATGGTATAGTTCTTTTGTTGGTAACTTGGAGGATTAGAAAGATGACTATTGCTTTCCAATTGGCTGTTTTTGCATTAATTGCTACGTCATTAATCTTACTGATTAGTGTACCCGTTGTATTTGCTTCTCCTGAGGGTTGGTCGAGTAACAAAAATGTTGTCTTTTCGGGGACATCCTTATGGATTGGATTAGTCTTTCTGGTAGGTATCCTTAATTCTCTCATCTCTTGACCCTATTCATTCCAGATAATCCCCCCCTCCGAATTCTTTCGGTTGTGCGAGATACATTAAAATGCAATATAATTCTTCAAAACGCATAACTCTTGAAATGCAAGCAAATAAAAAATGAAGAAAAAAATGAGGGGGGAGGGGTCAAGAAATCTTCTTATCAAATTGTACCGGAAAATAGGATAAATATAGAAAACTCTAATTCTATATATTTTTAGAATTCTATATATATTATTATATATATAATATTAATATATAGAATATTAAAAATCCTTTTTTTTTTTAATATTAAGAATATTATTAATATTCTTTTGATTTTTGATTTTAGAATCAAATATTTTATATTCTTTGATATTCTAATCAATATAATTTTCTAATATAATAAATAGAATTTCTTAAAATTCTATTTATTATATTATTTATATTATTTTTTTTTTTGAATTTATAAAGAATAATTAAATACGAATAGAATAAAGAAATTCTATCTAATTATCTATTAATTATATATTAATAAACAATTAGATATTAATATATAATTATATATAAGATCTAAGAATAAGAGATAAAAGAATATTAATTGAATTCATAATTTTTGGTAAGTGGAATGGCCGGGAAGAGAGTATTCTACATAATTATTCACAAATATGATCCGCATATTGCGTACCAAAAAGGGAAAGATAAAAATGCGGGTATAGTCGAATGGTAAAATTTCTCTTTGCCAAGGAGAAGACGCGGGTTCGATTCCCGCTATCCGCCTAGAGTAATGTATTTATATAAGATATATAAGTTATTCAATAGAATTGACCGTGCTA